TCGAATCATCTGTTCCTTTAACCAAGAAAAAGTATTTCTATTTTCCATGTCCAATCGTGGATCCCGGAATTTCTACAATAAATTAGATAGGTAGCTAAGTTAATCTAGTTCCCTATACACAAGTCTGTTGTCATTCTACTGCAACAGTTGTACTGGAATGATGAATACCTTGAGCAGTTAGAAATAGAAAGAATTTTGCTAAAAAGAAAAAAGGCTTTCTTTCTAAAGGGAGAAAAATGCTAATTTTATTAATAATTAGAAAAGCCAATTATGCTTCACTAATTGAATGATAAATGACTACAAGCGAAGGAGATAGACGGTTTAAACAAAAAAAGACCCAAAATTTCAAACACGTGTCTAGAATCACAGGAAAACTACAAACAAAAATAGTGAAAATTAGTTCGTTAGGAGCCCATCCAAGATCGTTGTAGACCCAACGAATTAGTAGTTCCCAACCGCGGGTGGAGTGAAATCCAACAAAAAAATCCGTAACTAAAAGAATAAAAAAAGCTTTTATTGAGTCATTTAAGTTATAGAAGAATTCTTGAACCCAAGAATTCAAAATGACAAGTCCCTCTTTACCCAGAAAAAAAGAACCACTTAGAATAGCCAAACAGATTATATTTGTTGAGAAATGCAAAATGAGATGGAGATGGTCCTCGTTATCTATTTTGGCCAATTGTATTATTTCCTTGTGTATTCCTATAGGAGGTTTTTGTACATGTGTCTTCGGTTTCTCTTTTATCATCTCGTCCAAGAGAAAAAGCTCTTCTAATTCTATGAATCCTTCTAGAATCCTTTTCTCTTGAATATCCGTTAAGAGAGTTTCAGGTTGCCTGGTATTCCACCAATTCTTAATCCAAAGTTCCAGACATTTGTTAAAAGAGAAAGAGACTCCCCAGGGCAAAAGTACGATAAATACAAGATATAGGAAAGAAGGCAATGCTTTCTTTTTTTTCATTTTTGATCTGTAAATTGAGTTGTTAATGAATCCACTTCATTCGCTGACTCTATATGATATTTCTTTTTTTTTTTTTGAAGAAAAAATTCTATAACAAGGTTTGAGACCTTGTGTTTGTATCTATTTCTCTTTTTGTATACTAGGGGAATTTCATTGTATTGGGTTCTTTCTTAGATCTAAATGGAGTGGAATAGAGAAATAGAATAAAAAAAAAGCCCTTTCTTTCATATGAAAAGGGAAGAATATTAGGCCGTATATCTCACTTGGACAAAACTAATTAGAAATTAGAAGCAATTTTCTCTTATCCTTGGTTGTTCCTTCCTTTAGATAAATACTCAAAATACCCTTACAATTTAATTAAAATTAAAAAATTGCAATTGGTACTCAAAATACTTCAATTGGTACGCGCAAGAAATAGGCCAATTCGGCAGCTTTTTGTTCAATTTCTCGTGGAGTAAAAAATTTCTCATCAGTACGAGTCAAGGGAATGACCCCCTGGCCACGTATTTCCATATAAAGGATACGACGAGGATAAAGACCCTCTTTAACCTGAATTCTAATTGATTGGATATCCCGCACAAGGAATCGAAGGAAGATGCGACGTTTTATTCCAGGGAATCCCCAACGAAAAATGGACACTATTCCCTCTTTTCTATCAAATCGGTCATAACCACTGCCTACATTCCACAAAATAGTGCACCACAAATAGGAGCTAATAAATAGGCCCGCGATTCCGTAGAAAGACATCACGACCCCCTGCGGAAAAAAAAGAATTTGTTGAGATGGAAGTACGGATATCATATTCTTACCAAGATAACTGGAAGCCCCAACCGCTAAGAATCCTAATGAACCTAGAAAAAGAATACAGGCCCAGAAAAAATTACCTCTTTTTCGAGAACCTTTTAGAAGTTCTATCCATATGTGTTCTGATCGCCAATTCATATTAGATATACTAAATCCAGCAGCGGTTAATTGAAATTGAGAGAATAAGCTAAATGATTTTGACTTTACTTTATTTTGATTCTGAAATCGCCTTCAGCACCTAGTACTCCTGTGAAATAATTGGTTAGATACATTGACTTTCTATTCAAAAAAAAAAAAAATTCCTTGATTAAAAAAACTCGCTATACTCGGCTATGCATATGTATGCATTTATGCTCGTAGCCTATATCTGCATTTTTTCATTTGTGTGTAGAAAGAGCTATATACCCTATCATATTAATATATTACTTACACTAAAAAATATTTGTATTAGGATCCTGGAAATACATTGAGCAAATTTGGCCCCGTGGGTTCTAGACAATCTTATTTTTCTGCACATAAAGAAATAAAGAAGCCATTGCAATTGCCGGAAATACTAAGCCTACTAAAGGCACAAAAATAGAGGGTAAGTTTAAATCTGTCATAGAATAGGTGTCTCAATTCCAATTTACTATTTCTATCTATTCAAAATATATCTTAAGATTCTTATGATATAATTAAGTATATCTATTATAAGGAATATTGACTATTGTATTTTTGAGTTTGCAAAATAAAGATTTTTTAGAGATAAATAATACTAACTAAAGTATTCTATAAAAGTATTCCATATCTCTAAAAAAAAGAATGGAATGGATAATTTGATTTTTCTTTTTCCATTTTAATGGCCTTTCTATCTTTCTAATCGAACTTGAAATTGGATTCAAAAGAAAGCAATTGTGAAAATGAAAAAAATACCTCTTTGAGAATACCCTTTAATTTGAATTTTTAAAGTAGAAGTGGAATAGAATAACCCGGTTGAAGGGTAATGATCATACGTCTGTAATGCATTGTATGTCCCAGAATAGGTCCCATTCTTCTACCCTTTCCGGGTAGTCGATGGCTATTCACAGCTACTACCTTAACACCAAAGAAGAGCTCGACCCAATGCTTTATTTCTGTCTTAGTGGGTCCCAATTCGATATTATTAGAAATATATTGATTCTTTCCCAATAAATGAAGACTCTTTTCTGCAAATACTGCGTATTTGGTTCCATTATCGTATGATAATACTCTATTTTGATTTGTATTTGTTTATTGTATTATACCTTTCTGTATTCTAGATATATAGAATAGAAGAATCTCGATTTGTCAAGTCTCACGATCGTATCAAGATATATTTAAATTTGGCTCGATCTTTTAAAAGATCGAGCCAAATTTAATTGCAATCAATTCGAAGAATAAAGAAGAATTACTGCAATTCGTAACTCATTTTTTCTCTTTCTATTTCGCTTCTTTTTTATTTAGACCTTCTTTATATCTAGTTTTCTCTACTTAATCGATGGTATCTACCGGCTTGAAGTCGAATGTGATCGCTTTCCATACTTCACAAGCTGCAGCTAGTTCAGGACTCCATTTGCAAGCTGCTCGGATAATTTCATTACCTTCACGAGCAAGATCGCGCCCTTCATTACGAGCTTGTACACAGGCTTCTAAAGCCACCCTATTAGCTGCTGCACCTGGTGCATTCCCCCAAGGATGTCCTAAAGTTCCTCCACCAAATTGTAATACAGAATCGTCTCCAAAGATTTCGGTCAGAGCTGGCATATGCCAAACATGAATCCCCCCTGAAGCCACCGGTATAACACCTGGCATGGATACCCAGTCCTGCGTGAAAAAGATACCGCGAGAACGATCTTTTTCAATATAATCATCGCGCAATAAATCAACAAAACCTAAAGTCATTTCGCGTTCCCCTTCTAATTTACCTACTACTGTACCGGAGTGGATATGATCTCCCCCAGACATACGCAATGCTTTAGCTAATACACGGAAATGCATACCATGATTTTTCTGTCTATCAATAACTGCATGCATTGCTCGGTGAATGTGAAGAAGTAGGCCGTTGTCGCGGCAATAATGAGCCAAACTAGTATTTGCGGTGAATCCTCCAGTGATGTAGTCATGCATTATAATAGGAACCCCTAATTCCCTCGCAAATACAGCTCTCTTAATCATTTCTTCGCATGTACCTGCAGTTGCATTCAAGTAATGCCCCTTGATTTCGCCGGTTTCGGCTTGTGCTTTATAAATTGCTTCGGCAACAAAGACAAAACGGTCTCTCCAGCGCATAAATGGTTGTGAGTTTACGTTTTCATCATCTTTGGTAAAATCAAGTCCACCGCGTAGACACTCATAACACGCTCTACCATAATTTTTTGCGGATAATCCCAATTTTGGTTTAATAGTACATCCCAATAAAGGACGACCATACTTGTTCAACTTATCCCTTTCAACTTGGATACCATGAGGCGGACCTTGGAAAGTTTTTGAATAAGCAGGAGGAATTCGTAGATCCTCCAAACGTAGAGCACGTAGGGCTTTGAAACCAAATACGTTACCCACAATGGAAGTAAACATGTTAGTAACAGAACCCTCTTCAAATAGATCTAATGGATAAGCTATATAACAGATATATTGACTGTCTTCCCCAGGAACGGGTTCGATGTGATAGCATCGTCCTTTGTAACGATCAAGACTGGTAAGTCCATCAGTCCAAACAGTTGTCCATGTACCAGTAGAAGATTCCGCAGCTACTGCAGCCCCTGCTTCTTCAGCCGGAACCCCGGGCTGAGGAGTTACTCGGAATGCTGCCAAGATATCAGTATCCTTGGTTTCGTATTCCGGGGTGTAGTAAGTCAATTTATAATCTTTAACACCAGCTTGAAATCCAACACCTGCTTTAGTTTCTGTTTGTGGTGACATAAGTCCCTCCCTACAACTCATTAATTAAGAATTCTCACAACGACAGGGTCTACTCGATATGGACTAAGCGTAAATGAAACCTTTGCAAAAATCTGAAAATAAATATTCAATTAATATCAACTCATTAAATAAAAAAGGGAGTATGCTTAAGTTAATGAATATGTTTCATTCATATTCATATATAATGCGTACACCCTGTGTACGTTCTATCCTATAGGAATTCTACCATAGGAATTCTACCATAGGAATTCGATAGGAATTGAGTTGTTGTTATGGTAAGTTAACATGGTTCATTATTAAACCATAGATTTGATTCACCAAATCCATCATTATTGTATACTCTTTGATAGATATAGCGCAACCCAAACTAATCCCTTAATCCTTATTTTACAATTTTATAAGTTCTTATCTTAATAGGCCCCTTTCTTATTTTGAATCTAAATACCTAAATACTAAGAAAATTCTCTGTTGACAGCAATCTATGCTTAACAGTAGTATATATTTTGTATATCGAAGTCCTAGACAGGAAAGTAGAAGAGGCAAAGATCCTTGACAAAAGGAAAAATGTCAATCAAAAAAAAGATTGATTGAACTTTCCACTGGACTCATTCCATGAGTAAACGAGTGAATGGGATTCGCTTAGGCAACGAAATCAAGTGCTAGTCCCCTTTTCTTTTTTATTGAATTAACTAATTCATTTCCTTTTAACTTTTTTATTTTTGGATATTTTTTTATTTGATTTGGCATTATTCAACAAGAAAAAAAGAAAAATTTCGACAAATTCCTTTTTTTTATAATTATGTGATAATTATGAGAACCAATTCTACTACTTCGCGTCCCGGGGTTTCCACAATTGAAGAAAAAAATGCAGGGCGTATTGATCAAATTATTGGACCCGTGCTGGATATCACTTTTCCCCCGGGCAAGTTGCCTTATATTTATAACGCTTTGATAGTCAAGAGTCGGGACACTGCCGAGAAGCAAATTAATGTGACTTGTGAGGTACAACAATTATTAGGAAATAATCGAGTTAGAGCTGTAGCTATGAGTGCTACAGATGGGTTGATGAGAGGAATGGAAGTGATTGACACAGGAGCTCCTCTTAGTGTTCCGGTCGGTGGAGCTACTCTCGGACGAATTTTTAACGTTCTTGGGGAGCCTATTGACAATTTGGGTCCTGTAGATACTAGTGCAACATTCCCTATTCATAGATCCGCGCCTGCCTTTATTGAGTTAGATACGAAATTATCTATCTTTGAAACAGGTATTAAGGTAGTTGATCTTTTAGCTCCTTATCGGCGTGGAGGAAAAATCGGACTATTTGGGGGGGCTGGAGTAGGTAAAACAGTACTCATCATGGAATTAATCAATAACATTGCTAAAGCTCATGGAGGGGTATCCGTATTTGGCGGAGTAGGGGAACGGACTCGTGAAGGAAATGATCTTTATATGGAAATGAAGGAATCTGGAGTAATTAATGAAAAAAATATCGAGGAATCAAAGGTAGCTCTAGTCTATGGACAAATGAATGAACCGCCCGGAGCTCGTATGAGAGTTGGTTTAACTGCCCTAACTATGGCAGAATATTTCCGAGATGTTAATAAGCAAGACGTACTTTTATTCATCGATAATATCTTTCGTTTTGTTCAAGCAGGATCGGAGGTATCCGCCTTATTAGGGAGAATGCCCTCTGCAGTGGGTTATCAACCTACCCTTAGTACAGAAATGGGTTCTTTACAAGAAAGAATTGCTTCTACCAACAAGGGATCGATAACTTCGATCCAAGCTGTTTATGTACCTGCGGACGATTTGACCGACCCTGCTCCTGCCACAACATTTGCACATTTGGACGCTACTACCGTACTTTCCAGAGGATTAGCTTCCAAGGGTATTTATCCCGCAGTAGATCCTTTAGATTCAACCTCAACTATGTTACAGCCTCGGATCGTCGGCAAGGACCATTATGAAACTGCGCAAAGAGTTAAAGAAACTTTACAGCGTTACAAGGAACTTCAGGACATTATTGCAATTCTTGGGTTGGATGAATTATCGGAGGAGGATCGTTTAACTGTAGCAAGAGCACGAAAAATCGAGCGGTTCTTATCACAACCGTTCTTTGTGGCAGAAGTTTTTACCGGTTCTCCAGGAAAGTATGTTAGTCTTGCAGAAACAATTAGGGGGTTTCAACTAATCCTTTCCGGAGAATTAGATGGCCTACCCGAACAGGCTTTTTATTTGGTGGGGAACATCGATGAAGCTAGCACGAAAGCTATAAACTTAGAAGAGGAGAACAAATTGAAGAAATGAAATTAAATCTTTATGTACTGACTCCTAAACGAATTATTTTGGATTGTGAAGTGAAAGAAATCATTTTATCTACTAATAGCGGCCAAATTGGTGTATTACCAAACCACGCCCCTATTAACACAGCTGTAGATATGGGTCCTTTGAGAATACGTCTTCTCAACGACCAATGGTTAACGGCGGTTCTGTGGAGTGGTTTTGCGAGAATAGTTAATAATGAGATCATCATTTTAGGAAATGATGGAGAACTGGGTAGTGACATTGATCCAGAAGAAGCTCAACAGGCACTTGAAATAGCCGAAGCTAACTTGAGTAAAGCTGAGGGTACGAAAGAATTGGTTGAAGCAAAGCTAGCTCTCAAACGGGCTAGGATACGAGTCGAGGCTATCAATTGGATTCCCCCATCCAATTGAAGACAATCCAAAGGTTTCGTTGATACAAAGAAAAAGGAAAGAAGGGTAGAAAAAGTTATTAGATAGCGAAGCGAAGTAAGTCCAATGCTATCTAGTAATTTTTCTACCTACCTACCTACCTACTATTGGATTTGAACCAATGACTCCCGCCGTATGAAAGCAGTACTCTAACCACTGAGTTAAGTAGGCAATTTATCATCACAAAAGAAGCCACATTACTTCGATCGATTATAGATCAAATCCTTTTTATAAGCAATACCGCTCCATTATTGGTATGGTATCATTATTGGTATGGTATATAGTAAATAGATCAAAGGGATATCCTATGGCATTACAGAATATTCATCTTGACAACAAATTATCTATATGTTAAGATATCTCTGACAAGGGCTATAGCTCAGTTCGGTAGAGCAACTCGCTTACACGTGCGCCAATGCTTTTCAAGGGAATTTATTATGCAATGAACATAATTGACCTTATTACAAAATCAATGTCTTACTTCATGGATTCGAGAGAATAGGAGAACAGTAGCCTGACAAACAGTCGGTTCAGTCCGATTGGGGTGCCAATTCTGGTGCCTAATCAAAAAGAACCCCTATTGATTTGCTAGTTGATAAGGTAAATATCCAGCCCACTCAATGCTAGGCATAATGAGGATAAGGGCCTCCTAAAAACTTCTTTTCGTTCTATGAACTTTAAGGTGTATGAAGTCTCATAGTTAACTCTTGCAGCGGAACGATAGAGACTCCATTTCACTTAGGTTGATTTAATTTAGGCCGGAGGCAGACCTAAGTCAAGGTAATCCTCCTTTGAAACACTTTGGTATTGCTCCTAGATAGGAAATAAATCAATCAGAGCACAGGGAGCCATCTTATTATCTTTCCGTAAAGAAAAACTATGGCGGATTAACTGATCTTTACATCAGTTGATGAAAGAGCCCAATGCAGAAAAATGCATGTTGGGTCTTTGAAACAGTTCGAATCATTTTGATAATAATTCGTTTGATCTGTTTTACCGAGAAGGTCTACGGTTCGAATCCGTATAGCCCTACTAATATATATATGTCTTTTTTTTAGATTTTAGGATGGATATCCTATGTTTTCTTTAGTATAGTTTTCTTTTCCTTATTAGTACTTGTTTATAGACTCAAAGGTCGCTTGCGCCCTAGAATAGAGATAAAAGCATTACCATAGGTTCATTTATCGAAAATCATAGAGACAGGAAAAGAAAAAAGAATTTCGATTAAATCAATAGAAGGAAAGATCCCTTATCTGATTTGAATTCCATCCTTCTTCAAATAAAATAGGATATGCCCTAGACTTTCCTATAATGACTGCAATGATTTTCTCCACTTTGCTAATTCCTATTTTGTTTGAAGTATATTACTATAATATACATTATCTAAAAATATAGATTATCTAAATAGATCTACTTTAAATAGAAAAAATCTAAATCGAAAGAAAAAAAAAAAAAAGAAAGAGTAAATAATAAAACAGGATATTCTGTTTCATAATTATGAAATAGAGTTCTTTTTTTTTTTTTTAGTATTATTCCTCATTAGGCTGCATACATTAGTAAACCTATTTAAATTAGGTTCTAATCTAATTAGTAGTAAGTATTTTCTTTTTTATTTAATAGTCTCTGACTATCTCTAAATAAAGGATAGAGCAATTCTTTTTTCTAGAGATTCTAGAGAAAATGAGACAAAGTGAAGCAAAAGAGTTTTCTTTGTATAAGAATTAGGTCTATACCATATCTAAATGGAATGGAAATCCAAAAGAAAGAAGAGTGGGGATTTCATTTTGGATGAATCCTTAAGGAAGACATGGCACAAAAGAAACAAAAGTTAAAGTAAGTGCTCTTTGGTTTGAGCAAAAGAGATTCTTGTTTCACCGAGGAAAAGAGAGAAGTTCTGGATAAATTGACAATGCCAACTGAATTGACTAATTTCAGTTCTGCCTATTCCACATTAATGGGAGTACATTTATGTTCCTGCTTCACGAATATGATATTTTTTGGACATTTCTAATAATAGCAAGCCTTATTCCTATTTTGGTATTTTGGATTTCCGGGCTTTTAGCCCCGAGTAATGAAGGACCAGAGAAGCTTTCTAGTTATGAATCGGGTATAGAACCCATGGGGGGTGCTTGGTTACAATTCCGAATACGCTATTACATGTTTGCGCTAGTTTTTGTTGTTTTTGATGTGGAAACGGTCTTTCTCTACCCTTGGGCAATGAGTTTTGACGTATTGGGTGTATCCGTTTTTATTGAAGCTTTCATTTTCGTGCTTATCCTAGTTGTTGGTTTAGTTTATGCATGGCGAAAAGGAGCCTTGGAATGGTCTTAACTGAATATTCAGACAAAAAAAAAAAAGAAGGAAAAGATTCCATTGAGACAGTCATGAGTTTGATTGAGTTTCCGCTACTTGACCAAACAAGTTCCAATTCCGTTATTTCAACTACACCAAATGATCTTTCGAATTGGTCAAGACTCTCCAGTTTATGGCCCCTTCTATATGGTACCAGTTGTTGTTTCATTGAATTTGCTGCATTAATAGGTTCACGATTCGACTTTGATCGTTATGGATTGGTACCAAGATCAAGTCCTAGGCAAGCGGACCTAATTTTAACAGCCGGTACGGTAACAATGAAAATGGCTCCCTCTTTAGTGCGATTATATGAGCAAATGCCTGAACCAAAATACGTCATTGCTATGGGAGCCTGTACTATTACAGGGGGAATGTTCAGTACGGATTCCTATAGTACTGTTCGCGGAGTTGATAAATTAATTCCTGTGGATGTCTACTTGCCGGGTTGCCCACCTAAACCAGAGGCTGTTATAGATGCTCTAACAAAACTTCGTAAGAAGATATCACGAGAAATTGTTGAGGATCGAACTCTATGTCAAAGTCAAAAGAAAAATCGATGTTTTACTACCAGTCACAAACTTTATGTTCGGCGCAGTACTCATACCGGAACTTATGAACAAGAATTGCTCTATCAATCACCATCTAGTTTAGATATATCTTCTGAAACTATATTCAAATCCAAAAGTCCAGTATCTTCCTCCAAATTAGTGAATTAAGAGGGGTTCTTTTGTGCAGAAAAAGAAAGAGCAGTGCAATCTTTCAAACTTACATTTCAAATGTGAAATATTTATACAAAGGGGGGGAGATCAAGACAATGCAGCAGGGGTGGTTATCTAATTGGCTAGTCAAACATGAGGTGGTTCATAGATCTTTGGGCTTCGATCACCGAGGAATAGAGACTTTACAAATAAAAGCAGGGGATTGGGATTCCATTGCTGTCATTTTATATGTATATGGTTACAATTATTTACGTTCCCAATGTGCTTATGATGTAGCACCCGGTGGATCTTTAGCTAGCGTGTATCATCTTACGAGAATACAGTATGGTATAGATAACCCAGAAGAAGTATGCATAAAAGTCTTTACCCAAAAGGATAATCCTAGAATTCCGTCTGTCTTCTGGGTTTGGAGAAGTGCCGATTTTCAAGAACGCGAATCTTATGATATGGTGGGAATTTCTTATGATAATCATCCGCGCCTTAAACGTATCTTAATGCCTGAAAGTTGGATAGGCTGGCCCTTACGTAAGGACTATATAACCCCTAATTTCTATGAAATACAAGATGCTCATTGAATGATAATAAATTCATGCTCACTTATACAACACAACTCTAGATTTTATTCAAGTCACGGACTATTTTGCTATTCTGTTCCTAGACGAAACGAAATACCTATTATATTGTAATTACTTACTATTATACAAAAAGGTCCAGATAGACTGATCAAAAAAGGGCTTCATTTCTATTTTCCAATAAAGAAGTTCTTACCACGAACTTTGTACCGCGCACATCATTTAGAACAACTAGGAAAGTAAGTATCAATATCTATTCGGTAGATCCTTTTTTCTGTGCCAGGAACCAGATTTGAACTGGTGACACGAGGATTTTCAGTCCTCTGCTCTACCAACTGAGCTATCCTGACCCTTTCTTGTGCATCATCCTAGTAGAGTATTTGCATCTATGTCAATTAAAGGGACTAAAAAATCAATAAAGTATTCCATTCCTAATTTGGAAATGGGGGGGGGTAGTCCTATGCATTGTGGATGGCTTACTTAATAATACTTAGAAATTAAATTAATAATTGAGATTTTTTGTGGATACTCTAATAAAAAAGAAATCTATTTAATGAATAGCATAAGATCTATTGAGTTCTCTTTGCACTCCTTTGTGAAAGAGTAGAATGAGAAAGCTAATGAATCTTGAACCCATCGATAAAAGAGAAAAGAGGATAAATACTATGGTTAGGGAATAAAGGAGGGTTTGGGGATAGAGGGACTTGAACCCTCACGACTTATAAAGTCGACGGATTTTCCTTTTACTAGAAATTTCATTGTTGTCAGTATTGACATGTAGAATGGGACTCTCTCTTTATCCTCGTCCGATTAATCCTATTTTTAAAATATCTCAAAAACAATGAATTGAAGGATTTGATTACTCAATATTCGAGTGGAATAGATTTCCAATAATTATAATTCTAAAAAATTTTGAATTTTCTATTTCATAATCATTCCTAATTTCATTATAAAAAATAAATAAAGAACCTATATTATCGTATGGGTTCTGTGATTAATCGTTTGCTATGTCAGTATGTATACGTGTGTATTAGATGTATAAAGCCCTTCTTTCTCTAATTTAGTAATTTAGAGGGAGTTTCACTACCAACACAACGTAATTACACCTCGATTCGTTAGAACAGCTTCCATTGAGTCTCTGCACCTATCCTTTTCCTTTGGGTTCTAGTTTGAGAACCACTTGTTTTTTAAAAAAGGGATTTGGCTCAGGATTGCCCATTTTTCATTCCAGGGTTTCTCTGAATTTGGAAGTTACCACTTAGCAGGTTTCCATACCAAGGCTCAATACAATCAAGTCCGTAGCGTCTACCGATTTCGCCATATCCCCATTGTCTCCTTTTTTTTCTTTGAAACCAGGATTCCTTGTGTAATTTTCTACATCTCTTAGTTTTTTTTTTGAATCATTGAATTCATTATTCGACGTAGTCTAACAGCCCGTCTCTATTCAAGAGACCCCGCTTATTGCAATTCAGAATTGATTCTACCGTTGATATATTTGCAATTCAATCGGAATCAAGATATCCAAAAGTTTTTCTCTCCCCCACCCCCTCTTTCCTTTTTTAGAATAGTAAAAATCATACTATAACGCTTGATATTCATTCTTTTTTTTTTTCTAATTTTTTTTCTAATCAGAATTCTAAATTTCACTTGTTATGATTCTATCTTTTCCTTAGTGAAATATTAATCCTTAAATTATTAACAAATAAAAAAACAAAATATTTCATAAAATGTAAAAATGTATATAATGCTCGAATGAAAATGCCAAGAGATTCGCATTTTCTCTTTATTATTCATATAGATTATTCTTTTCTATCTATTTGATTTTTCGTTCGAGCCATATCAAATTGAGAAAATATCTAAAATCAAATTTAATATAGAAATTGGAATAGATTCTATTAGAAAAAAGGATTTGCGAGTTAGAGAAATAAAAAGTTCAATAAATTCTATAATCCTAGTAAATTCTATATTCCTATTTAAGAATATCGTTTAGTTAAGCATATCAAGCTAACTTTATCTTTATGAAATTCTAGTATTTTTTTTCTAAGTAGAATTTCCAATTTCGAACTAGTTAATAACTAAGATTAATAATTAAGATCTGCCATTTTACAGATTTTTTATATATATTTCTATTTGTTACACTATTTCTGTTATGTAAGCCCACTTAGCTCAGAGGTTAGAGCATCGCATTTGTAATGCGAGGGTCATCGGTTCAAATCCGATAGTCGGCTTTTTTCTCTATTGATGTTCCATGAACAAGAATCTCTTTTTTCTCCGAATTAAACGGGGAATCCAGAGTCCATTACGTTGTTCTACCTTAAAATTTTGCTAGATACAAAACATTAAAATAAATAATATATATACAAAAAATCCAGATGTTGATGAAATTCCATTTTTTGTGATTCTTTAGTAGATTTTACTCTGTTTATCCTTTAGTTTAATTCAGTTTTAATTTCGATGTATTCTGTAATGTAAATACAATGAAATTTATTGTGTAAAATGGAATTTCAATAAAAAAAGGAGTCGTCATGTCCCGTTATAGAGGACCTCGTTTAAAAAAAATACGCCGTCTGGGAGCTTTACCAGGACTCACTAGAAAAACGCCTAAATCCGGAAGTAATCTGAAAAAGAAATTCCATTCTGGGAAAAAAGAGCAATATCGTATTCGTCTTCAAGAAAAACAGAAATTACGTTTTCATTATGGTCTGACAGAACGACAATTACTTAGATATGTACATATCGCCGGAAAAGCAAAAAAGTCAACAGGTCAAGTTTTACTACAATTACTTGAAATGCGTTTGGATAATATTGTTTTTCGATTGGGTATGGCTTCAACCATTCCTGGGGCCCGGCAATTAGTTAATCATAGACATATTTTAGTTAATGGTCGTATAGTTGATATACCAAGTTTTCGTTGCAAACCCCGAGATATTATTACTACGAAGGATAACCAAAGATCAAAACGTCTGGTTCAAAATTCTATTGCTTCATTCGATCCGGGCAAATTGCCAAAGCATTTGACGGTTGATACATTGCAATATAAAGGACTAGTACAAAAAATCCTAGATAGAAAGTGGGTCGGTCTGAAAATAAATGAGTTGTTAGTTGTAGAATATTACTCTCGTCAGACTTGAGCTTAACGCAAAAGGAAAGGTTCATAGAATTTTTTTTCCCCTCCCCTTTCCCCGAACTAAATCGACCTAAGGCTCTTAATTCGTATTTTTCCATTCATTCACCTAGCAGAAATAGATTAACCTTAGGATCTTTTTTCTTTTTTGTTATATTTTACATAGCAAAGTAATTTGCTTTAGAGAATTCTATTAAATAAAGGTATTATTGCTCAAATAAATTGTTATTTGATTTGATACATTGTAATCGGTAACGTTGATGAATTAAGAGAAACGGAAAGAGAGGGATTCGAACCCTCGGTAAACAAAAGTCTACATAGCAGTTCCAATGCTACGCCTTGAACCGCTCGGCCATCTCTCCTACATAACTTATTATGGAAAATAAATTGAGTGAATAGCGAGTTTTTGTATTCCTGCAGTACAGGTACAGCCACAACCGTTCGGGGATTCCATGGCTCTATTGGAAAATTTTTTTTTATCTAAGTGTAAGGATCCTTTATTTATTTTTTTTTGTTTTTTTACTAGGAATTCTGCTCCCTCAAAAGTTTTTCTTTGGGGAAAACCCAAATAAAAAGAGAATAGAAGAATTCCATAAGAAAATAAAGGAACCAAAGAACCCTAGAATTCTATTTGCATAAGGTATGTTATGGCATACAATCTAAATAAAAAGGGTATGGGATAATTAATGACTTTGAAAACGCGAAATAGCTGATGACAGAAGTTGTTGTTGAGAAATAGGAAAGTGGAATGAAATCCAATCGTAGTCAAATATTTCATATCTCTTCTTGTCCAAACAGAAAGAAAAGGAAACAATTTGAGCTGAGGGGAAAATCCATACCTCTCTTATCCATTTAGAGCATATGGAGCGATTTAAAAGTTTTTATGTTATTTTGTGATAGAATGAAAAGAATTCTATATAGAATGGATTGGGAATTATGCCTAGATCTCGTATAAATGGAAATTTCATTGATAAGACCTCCTCGATTGTAGCCAATATTTTATTGCAAATAATTCCGACAACCTCAGGGGAAAAAAAAGCATTTACTTATTATAGAGATGGTGCGATTTGACTCTTTTTTTTTGTTTTTTTTAGCCCTACCTACATCTCAGTCTTACGAGAAAAAGAAGGGGTTCGCATAGAGAGAACAAAATTAGTAAAGGAAGCCCACGCTTGGGGAAGGTGAGGTGAACTAACAATTCCTTCTGTCGTGTATCCTCGATTGATGTGGCCTTAGATGCTTCAATTGTAGATTTGAGTATTGAGCGAAAGGTTACACCTACAGGGTAGGTTCTGTATTACAGGCTAATCCTACTCTACTAGGACCAATAGGCAGCATAGGGGAGAAAAGCACTACACCTCGAAATAGGAATCAACAAGAGAAAAACTTTGTTAGAAATTAACCCTTTCCTGATCGGTATCAGGATTGGGAAGAATGGTTGGGATAGCAAACAACCATCGGGTTTGTACGTTGGATACCCTTATAACCATCAAAGGTCGTTGAAGTGGCTAATTCCTCTAAATAGGAGGCGTTGAGAACAAAGAAATTCTTGGAGCTGTCGTTTTCCTCTAGCATTAATAGAATTCATTGGTGTTAAGAAAAACCTCTTGGGGGAAGGTTGGCTAGAGATTTCATGGAAAAATACCAGCCCCTTTCGGTCCATAATGAGATGGGACTAATTCTATTTTCATTCTATAGATTTTTTGCTTAGTACTATGTACAGAAGGGAGGAGCCGTATGAGATGAAAACCTCATGTACGGTTTTGGAACGGAGATTTTTTGAATAGAATGAACGACCGTAACGGATGTTGGCTCAATCCGAAGGAAATTATGCGGAAGCTTTGCAGAATTATTATGAAGCTACGCGACTAGAAATTGATCCCTATGATCGAAGTTATATACTATATAACATCGGCCTTATACACACAAGCAATGGAGAGCATACAAAGGCTTTGGAATATTATTTCCGGGCGCTAGAACGAAACCCCTTCTTACCACAAGCTTTTAATAATATGGCCGTGATCTGTCATTACGTGCGACTATCTCCACTATAGAAAGAAAGAAGAAAAAAAGATGAAATTTTCTAGTATTTACTAGAAAAAGGGCTTTCTACATAGGGATCGTAAAAACAATGATTTTGCCCTATCAGCTGTAGGAAGGAAGAACACTTCACGAGAATCAAAATAACAAGAAAGTCGAGCCTATACTACTACTCTATGGATAAATTCTCAAATTGATAGAGAAAGCACCGTAAAGATCAATTAGTGAGCGACTGGGTCGATACAACTAAAAAAAAACTGCTTAATTATACCACGAGATGGGGCAAAATTTAGGAATCTGCTTATGTAATAGAGCCGATCCACTAAAGGATTAAGCAGCGGTGTAGTATCAGATCCCAAAGATAGTAAGTTCTTTTTTCTTTCTTATGGGAAAAAGTCTTTTTCAAGGATTCTATAGAAATTTCATATATGAAAGACACGAAACCGAGATAGTTACCTTTCAGAAAATTCGAACGAAGGATATAGGTCTATGTATGCTTCATTCTTCTGAAGGTGGGAGAAAAGATCAGACTGATTATTGATCAAAATTAGGGTTTGAAACTTAGGTAATTAACTTCTTCTGCTTAACCCAAGAAGAAATTGGATCGATTTTTGAGAAATCGAATTCAGTTAAGATAGGGAAAATTAAGATAGCAATTTCTGAGCCGTATGAGGTAGGAAACTCTCAAGTACGGTTCTAGGGGAAGGAACTGCCTATTCCGACCGAGGAGAACAGGCCATTCTACAGGGCGATTCGGAAATTGCGGAAGCTTGGTTTGATCAAGCTGCTGAGTATTGGAAACAAGCTATAGCGCTTACTCCGGGAAATTATATTGAAGCACAGAACTGGTTGAAGATTACGAAGCGCTTTGAATTTGAATAAGAATAAGACCACTCTTCATTTTTATAAAATGGGCGGGTTGGTTGTTGATCCATTAATCAAATAATTTAGGTAGGAAGATCAAATCAAGAATTTCATTATATCCCTTTCTTCTACCTTCGATTTTATATCATATTTCATAAGGATAAACAATAGGGATAGGCTCTAGAACAGAGATAATAAAGTAAATAAAAGTGGACAATATAAATATTCCTACCTAAAGGACGATTTTTTTAATAATTCTAATAAGTTTCTTGGAATTTGGAATCGAATAAAAATAGTTATATTATGCTCACTCAAGGAAAGTAGATGTAGGGCTTATACCCTAAAAAAAAAATACACTAGCTTCTTAAATTAAAACGTAACAAAAAAAGATTTTTTTTACGTCGGGAAATAATTTTCCAGGGTAACCAATGTCCGTTAGGCACCTAATCCTTATGTCATAATAGATCCGAACACTTGCCTCGGATTGACTTCAATATATAATCGCTCCAGTGAATAACTAAAAAAAAAATAGAAGGGCGGTAGATAGTAAAGAAAAGGACTAATCATAATATCTATCCTTCAAAGATTCACTAAAAAGACAGTTGGCGGGTCTCTTTGTATGTCTTGTCCGGAAAGAGGAGGACTTAATGATTATTCGTTCGCCGGAACCAGAAGTTAAAATTGTTGTGGATAGGGATCCTGTAAAAACATCTTTTGAGGAATGGGCTAGACCCGGTCATTTCTCAAGAACAATAGCTAAGGGCCCCGATACTACCACTTGGATCTGGAACCTACATGCTGATGCTCACGATTTCGATAGTCATACCGGTGATTTGGAGGAGATCTCTCGAAAAATCTTTAGTGCTCATTTCGGTCAACTCTCCATTATCTTTCTTTGGTTGAGTGGCATGTACTTCCATGGTGCCCGTTTTTCCAATTATGAAGCATGGCTAAGCGATCCTACTCACATTGGACCCAGTGCTCAGGTAGTTTGGCCAATAGTAGGGCAAGAAATTTTGAATGGCGATGTAGGTGGGGGTTTCCGAGGAATCCAAATAACCTCCGGTTTTTTTCAGATTTGGCGAGCATCTGGAATAACTAGTGAGTTACAACTCTATTGTACCGCAATCGGTGCATTGATTTTTGCATCGTTAATGCTTTTTGCTGGTTGGTTCCATTATCACAAAGCCGCTCCCAAATTGGCCTGGTTCCAAGATGTGGAATCCATGTTGAATCACCACTTAGCGGGGTTATTAGGACTTGGGTCTCTTTCTTGGGCGGGACACCAAATCCATGTATCTTTACCGATTAACCAATTTCTTGACGCTGGGGTTGATCCTAAAGAGATACCACTTCCTCATGAATTTATCTTGAATCGTGACCTTTTGGCTCAACTTTATCCTAGTTTTGCCGAAGGAGCAACCCCCTTTTTCACCTTGAATTGGTCCAAATACGCAGAATTTCTTACTTTTCGCGGAGGACTAGATCCAATAACCGGTGGCCTATGGTTGAGCGATATTGCGCACCATCATTTAGCTATTGCTATTCTTTTCCTGATCGCCGGTCATATGTATAGGACCAACTGGGGTATTGGTCATGGACTTAAAGATATTTTGGAAGCTCATAAAGGCCCGTTTACAGGACAAGGCCATAAGGGTCTCTATGAAATCCTAACAACGTCATGGCATGCTCAATTATCTCTTAACCTAGCTATGCTAGGCTCTACAACTATTGTTGTAGCTCATCATATGTACTCTATGCCCCCCTATCCATACCTAGCTACTGACTATGGTACACAACTTTCCTTGTTCACACACCACATGTGGATTGGCGGATTTCTAATAGTTGGTGCTGCTGCACATGCAGCCATTTTTATGGTAAGAGACTATGATCCAACTACTCGATACAACGATCTATTAGATCGCGTCCTTAGACACCGCGATGCAATCATATCCCACCTTAACTGGGTATGTATATTTCTAGGTTTTCACAGTTTTGGCTTGTACATTCATAATGATACCATGAGTGCTTTAGGCCGTCCCCAAGATATGTTTTCGGATACCGCCATACAATTACAACCCATCTTTGCTCAATGGGTACAAAATATCCATGCTGGCGCGCCTGGCGTAACAGCTCCTGGTGCAACAACAAGTACCAGCTTAACGTGGGGGGGTGGCGAGTTAGTAGCTGTAGGCGGCAAAGTCGCTTTGTTACCTATTCCATTAGGAACCGCAGACTTTTTAGTCCATCACATTCACGCATTTACCATCCATGTGACTGTATTAATACTTTTGAAAGGTGTTTTATTTGCTCGTAGTTCCCGTTTGATACCTGATAAAGCAAATCTTGGTTTTCGATTCCCTTGCGACGGGCCTGGACGGGGGGGAACATGTCAAGTCTCCGCCTGGGATCATGTTTTCTTAGGTCTATTCTGGATGTACAATGCAATTTCGGTAGTCATTTTCCATTTCAGTTGGAAAATGCAGTCGGATGTTTGGGGTACTGTAAGTGATCAAGGGATAGTAACTCATATCACAGGGGGAAACTTTGCACAGAGTTCCATTACGATTAATGGTTGGCTCCGAGATTTCTTGTGGGCACAGGCATCCCAAGTAATTCAGTCTTATGGTTCTTCATTATCTGCATATGGTCTTTTTTTCTTAGGCGCTCATTTTGTCTGGGCTTTCAGTTTAATGTTTTTATTTAGTGGCCGTGGTTATTGGCAAGAACTCATTGAATCTATCGTTTGGGCTCATAATAAATTAAAAGTTGCTCCTGCTACTCAGCCTAGAGCCTTGAGCATTATACAAGGACGTGCTGTAGGAGTAACCCATTACCTTCTGGGTGGAATTGCCACAACATGGGCATTCTTCTTAGCGAGAATTATTGCAGTAGGATAGTGGCTAGGAG